ATAAAATCTAGATCTTATCCAGATATACACATATATGAATGATTTGATACAATAAAAAAAAATTGACTGGATTCTTTTTTTTTCAAAAGTTGCAATCATCCATCGCAAGGAATTCGGTTCTTACAAATAAATGCTCACTACCCAAGTAGGCCTACAAGGGTGATCATAACCAATTGCTTGTTGGGACGTCTTAGACCTTTCAATTGGCCTTTATCTACAAAGAATATCGAGACTTTTTACATACAAAGAATTTACTTGTTACTAATAGAGTTTAGCCTCAGTCATTCTTTAGATCCCTTGTTTCACTCCGATAGTATCATAAATCGGTTCAATGCAGAGGAAATGGATGCATTTCCATACTATTAAGTATTAAGTAAATGAAATAGTATAAATAGGTAAAATAGCTAAAAAAATACAATATGGATTCTACTACATCACTTATTCTACTGGCTACTGGATTTTACGGAGCCTGCTCATGCACGACATGATTGGGTCTGATCATAGAAAAGATTCTCTTCAAACGAACCGGCCTATCCTATGTATGCGGCTTACGCAGTGGTTAGAACAAAGACACATTTGGTTGTAAATTCCAATGTGGCAGATAAAGGCATATATCTGCACGGCCAAAACAATAGTCCAAGTCACACACTCCCATAATCCACACTTTTCTCTTAGGAGAATTCACTTCAACTATTCCTGTCAAATAAATAATACAATTTTTTTGAGTTGAAGGGAAATATCTAAATACATGTCTTATTCTTTTCAATAATCCATATTTGTAGCAATTAAATACTATTCTTACTCCCCCAATCGATTAATGGTTGATTACAAATATCTATGATCTCTATTCTCTATAAATAGAAATAGAAAGGAATAAAGTTATAACGGACCCGAAATACCTTGCTTACGTATCATTGGAAAATGCATTAACATAAATACGGCAGTAAGAAGAGGTAATACAAAAGTGTGTAAACTATAAAAACGAGTCAAAGTGGATTGTCCTACACTAGCACTTCCACGTAATAACTCTACCAAAGGAGATCCTATTACCGGAATAGCGTCTGGCACGCCTGTTACAATTTTGACTGCCCAATAACCAATTTGGTCCCAAGGTAAGGAATAACCAGTTACGCCAAAGGATGCGGTTAATACACCAAGAACCACACCTGTAACCCAAGTCAATTCACGAGGTTTTTTAAAGCCACCCGTGAGATACACACGAAATACGTGCAGGATCATCATTAGGACCATCATACTTGCCGACCATCGATGAACTGATCGGATTAACCAACCAAAGTTAGCTTCAGTCATTATATATTGAACAGAAGCAAAGGCCTCAGTAACAGTCGGACGATAGTAAAAAGTCATAGCAAATCCCGTAGCTACTTGTACTAAAAAACAAGTAAGCGTAATGCCTCCTAAACAATAAAATATGTTGACATGAGGAGGAACGTATTTACTAGTTATATCATCTGCAATCGCCTGAATCTCAAGACGTTCTTCGAACCAATCATAGACTTTATTGAGATAGGTAAACTGGGTAAACTCCCCCTCCGAGAACCGTATATGAGAATTTCATCTCGTACAGCTCAAACAGAAACACCCAAATACTAGTCGAAACGGATATGTGAAATAGAAACTTCTTAATCCTAGGATTCAAGAATCCTCTCGGAAGATGATGATACGAAAAAAGAAAAATCCGCAAACTATTCTTTGTAGTTATATGCCAAAATATCAAGTCGGCTCATTTATCTCTTGATGTTTATCGTTACAGGCCTCTTGAATCTTCTATTTACCTATTTTTTTTCCTTGATTTAGTATTTTTATTTATATGGAATACAGCTTTACTGGTGTTTTCGTTATTATTGATTGATAGGAATTTTCTTGTTAAGATCCTATAAATTGATTGAAAACCTCAGATTCATACTAGAACCATGATGATTCAATAAAACCTTCAAACTAACTAAGTACAAGGATTCCCTGAGTAAGAACTCTTGTATCATCACTTTGAATCAATATAATGACTAAAAATCCAAAGAAAGGTTTATCCTGTGATCAAAATAAACATAGACAAAGAGCTAGAAGGAAGAAAAATTAGAGTTTCTAACTCTTTGAAATTTTTTGGAGTTTTGGAGTCCGGTCACGGGATTTGAATATTAAGTTATTAAGTTAAGTATGAATCATAGCTCTAATACTTCGTAATCTATTTCATATATTCCGTGCTCCAGATACTAGAATAAATATCTGACGAAGTCAAAAACCATCTCTATCAAGATAAGATGACAGACCCATTTTCTGTATTATCAATAGGATCCATTATAACAAGTCGCACACTCATATTCCAGAAATACAGAAAGAAAGAAATTCCACGATCGAACTACCAAAATAGAATAGCATAAAATGGGCTAAAAAAACGAGACCAAAATGCTTCACTTTGTATTGAAAAGCTAGAATTTAGTGATTCTTGTAAATCTAATTCATTGAAATTCCATCTAGTAAAACGGAAGAATTATAAATCTCCAAAATAATAGATAGGAATACCGCAAATAGAGCCATTGCGACACCCATCAAAGGAGTAGTCCCCCACCCTGGAGCTACTTTACCATATTCCGAATTCAATGGTTTCAATAAATCCCCTACAATAGTTCGTCTTGGACCAGATCTAGAACTCCCCTCAACGCTTTGTGTAGCCATAAATCCTTTTTTGTATTAACTGAGATCTGTTGACTTTGTATACCATTCTGTTGTAAATAAATGATCTTATCATAGATCCATTGTGGTCTGGAAATTATTATTTTTTTATTATTATATAATAATGGAAACAGCAACCCTAGTCGCCATCTCTATATCTGGTTTACTTGTAAGTTTTACGGGGTATGCCTTATATACTGCTTTTGGGCAACCCTCTCAACAACTAAGAGATCCATTCGAGGAACACGGGGACTAGTTGAAGTAATGAGCCCCCCAATCTTGGGAGGCTCATTACTTCAATTAAGATAATGAAAAATCATTTCACCTTTTTAGTTGGAACTTTAGGCGGTTCTCGAAAAAAGATAGCGAAAAAAATTATTCCTAGAGTTGATACTAAGAGGAATGTATAAACTAATGCTTCCATAGATTCAATCGTGGTTTACAATTATAGCTTCCATATCTGTTTATTTAGAGCGTTCCCGGATAAAAAAAGAGCAAGAGTCAAGACAAAGAAAAGGCGGGGATTCAAATCAAGATGTCCCCAGTACCCTATGTCAAAGTCAAATTACAAAAAGAAAATAGAGACGAAAAATCAGAGATTAATGTTGTATCAAACTACTTGTCTTTTTGTAGTTGGATCTCCAAGTTTTTGGAATGCTCCAAATTCCACCTGAGCGTCTAAATCTGGATCAATACCAGCAAAAACATCTCTGAACAAGGTTCGAGAGCCATGCCAAATGTGTCCGAAGAAGAAGAGCAAGGCAAACGAAGCATGTCCAAAAGTAAACCAACCCCTTGGACTGCTACGAAAAACACCATCGGATTTCAAAGTAGCACGATCTAATTCAAAAATTTCACCCAATTGTGCGCGTCTAGCATATTTTTTCACAGTAGCAGGATCGCTATAACTGACCCCATTTAGTTCACCACCATAGAACTCAACAGTTACACCTACTTGTTCAACACTATACTTCGATTCTGCCCTTCGAAAAGGAACATCGGCTCTAACAATTCCGTCTCCATCTACTAAAACAACCGGAAATGTTTCAAAAAAAGTAGGCATACGACGTACAAAAAGCTCACGCCCTTCTTTATCTCTAAATAGAGGATGTCCTAACCACCCAATAGCTATTCCATCCCCGTTGTCCATTGAGCCTGCTCTGAACAATCCACCCTTTGCGGGATTATTTCCGATGTAATCATAAAAAGCTAATTTTTCAGGAATTTTAGACCAAGCTTCGGATAAGCTTTGATTTTCAGCCATCCCAGTATCAACTCTTCGATATATTTCTTGCTGGAAGTATCCTTGATCCCATTGATAACGAGTGGGACCAAATAATTCAATGGGGGTAGTTGCTGAACCATACCACATAGTTCCAGCAACAACAAAAGCTGCAAAAAAGACAGCAGCGATACTACTGGAAAGCACGGTTTCAATATTTCCCATACGTAATCCTTTGTATAGACGTTGGGGCGGGCGGACACTAAGATGGAATAGGCCCGCTAATATGCCCAATGTTCCTGCTGCAATATGATGAGAGGCTATTCCTCCCGGAACAAAAGGATCAAAACCTTCCACACCCCATGCTGGATTTACAGATTGTACTTTTCCGGTTAGCCCATAAGGATCAGACACCCATATTCCAGGACCATACAATCCTGTTACATGAAAAGCACCAAACCCAAAACAAGCCACTCCTGAGAGAAATAAATGAATTCCAAAGATCTTGGGCAAATCTAAAGAAGGTTTTCCTGTACGTTCATCACAAAATATTTCTAGATCCCAATACACCCAATGCCAGATAGCTGCCAAGAAGCACAAGCCAGAAAACACAATATGCGCTCCAGCCACACCTTCATAACTCCAAATACCCGGATTCGTTATAGTTCCTCCTGTAATACTCCAACCACCCCATGAATTGGTTATTCCTAAACGAGTCATGAAGGGTATAACGAACATACCTTGTCTCCACATTGGATCGAGAACAGGGTCAGAAGGATCAAAAACTGCTAATTCATAGAGAGCCATCGAGCCGGCCCAACCAGCAACCAAAGCTGTATGCATTATATGGACAGCCAGCAAACGACCGGGATCATTCAATACGACGGTATGAACACGATACCAAGGCAAACCCATGGAATACCCCCTTAATCAACGAAAGATAGACACTATGTAACTTTATTGCACTGGAAAAAACTATGTTCTGGACCTCCCTTTTTTCAGTGGATTATCTCGGAGAAAGGATTCCATTTTTTTTTAGTATTTTAGTCAGAATGTCACAATTCTGTTTGTAGGAACAAAGAGAAGCAGATCTATTCTATACCAGATAAGTACCAATACGCAATGGGAGGTTGACTCCATTTTAGATGAGCGAATGCATACGGATTTGTTCATCATTCAAAGAGCCTATTCGTAAGAATTTTACTTTATTCATTTTGTCTTCTTTTTTTTTTATGTTATGAACTTATCGAATCCGCGCAAATAACAAATAAAATAAAACAAAAAAATAAAGAAAATAGAAAAAAGAATAAAATAAAAGCCAATATCCAATATAATATTATTAAAACAATAAATTCATATAATATTATAAAGACAATAAATTCATTGTTACGCTTTCACATCAAAGTGAAATAGAGTACTTCATTTTTTTTTATTTCATTTAATGCCTATTGGTGTTCCAAAAGTCCCTTTTCGAAATCCCGGAGAGGATAGTTCAAATTGGATTGACGTATAGTGCGACTTGTCAGAGACATTGGGTCATTATGGGATTTCCCCGTTCTCTACCCCGATCGAGATATCCTCTATTTCACCAAAGAAGGATTGATTAAATCATCCAAAAATTAGAGCGTGAAGTGGCAATAAAGTTCAATTAGATCTATGCTTTGGAGGTATTCAGATTAATATTATCAATTAGAATAATTTATGGTTAGCTTGTTTGGAACAATAAAATGAAGTATCCAGGCTCCGCTTAGAAAAACCCCATTAGTACTATATCCATGATTACTATTTGTATCATATTCTATTTATATATTTTATAAATTAGAAATTAGAAATCGGAGTAATTTCAAACTACAAATCATAATCAATCGAATAATTTGATAAATACGTCAAATATTTTGTGGAAGATGTGAAATGAATTGAAAAAAAGGAAGTTGTAGCAAAAAGAAATGGTATTGGGGGCATTTGCCCTATATGTGCAAATCCAAATCGGGCAGATCTTTACTCGGAGTAGAGCACAAACCTAAAAGAATTAAAGAAGCCCACTCAGGAACAAGAGAATGTTATCGTGATTTGAATTGGATCCCGATGAAAGAATACATCAATGAGAAGTTAGTTTGATAAGTTTTTAGTTTGATAAGTTTAATGAATTTTTTTTTATTATTTTATTTATATTCTTTATAGGTAAATAGGTAAACGGGTAAAAAAACCATTTTTCTTGAAACTTTCTTGAAAAATGGAGGAAAAACCCCTTCGTTATTCGTTAAATGGGATCTACATATTGATTCTTTTTTTCGCAATTTTTGATGAACCGTATGCATTAAAAGGTGCATGTACGGTTCCTAAGGGATAGAATTTGATCCTAATCAACCGACTTTATCGAGAAAGATTACTTTTTTTAGGTCAAGATATTGATAGTGAGATCTCGAATCAACTTATCGGTCTTATGGTATATCTCAGTACAGAAAGTGAGATCAAAGATTTGTATTTGTTTATCAACTCTCCTGGCGGATGGGTAATACCCGGAATAGCTATTTATGATACTATGCAATTTGTGCGACCAGATGTACAAACAGTATGCATGGGATTAGCCGCTTCAATGGGATCTTTTATTCTGGTCGGAGGAAAAATTACCAAACGTCTAGCATTCCCTCACGCTTGGCGCCAATGAGTTTTTATTTTATTTCAAAGAAAAAAAGAAAGCTATGCCTTCGCCATATGAAATATGAATATTAAGTAATAATAGCATGGCATTTCGAATTCAATATAAGAAATTTTTTTTATTTCGTTTTAACATTAGATTATGTATTGAAAGAGTAGTATGAGATATTAAGGGCAGTTCCGATTTTATCTTATTTATCGGGAGCCTATTTCAGTGTCACAAACTTTTTTTTTGTTTTCACACCAGAAGGTTCTTAATGCTATTTATATTATTATAAATTATGAAAGAGGACAAAAAAAAAATTATATTCTTTTTTTCATTTTTTTCAAATAAAAAAAAAGAAACTTTGGGATTGCTAAATCACCGATGAAATAAAGCAACGGAGCCACCATAGTATTTTGTTTTTATTAATTCCTCCCAAGGAAAGGGTGGTCATTGTATCATTTACCGACCGAGGCTTTGTAGACTCTCTATTTTTCTTCGGTAAAAGTGAATTCTCTTGTAGAGCCGTATGCAATGCGCAAGCAATGCCTGTACGGTTGTTCAATTCTATTATTATCTTATATCATCAGGGTAATGATCCATCAACCTATAGCTGCTTTTTATGAAGCACAAATAGGAGAATTTGTCCTGGAAGCGGAAGAACTACTGAAACTGCGCGAAATCCTCACAAGGGTTTATGCACAAAGAACAGGCAAACCCTTATGGGTTGTATCTGAAGACATGGAAAGGGATGTTTTTATGTCAGCAGCAGAAGCCCAAGTTCATGGAATTGTTGATCTTGTAGCAGTTGCATAAAAAATAGCAGGAATTTCACACAAATCGCGATTTGAGATTTTAGTTTCTTACCATTTTAGTTTCTTACCGAGGTTTCATATTCTATATTCTATTAATTTGAATTTTATTAATTTTAATAAAATATTAAAATAGAATAGGAATATAGAAAAAATTCATAATCATCCGGTTAGGATCGATCTAAACCAGCCCATTATGCATACGATTCAACATGCCAACTATTAAACAACTTATTAGAAACACAAGACAGCCAATCAGAAATGTCACCAAATCCCCCGCTCTCGGGGGATGCCCTCAGCGCCGAGGGACATGTACTAGGGTGTATGTGCGACTCGTTAAGATTTCAGATTGTGGGTTGGGACAAAAGAAAAAATTTTTCCACTATCCGTGATCAGTACCGATGAATAGGATAGAATGGAAGACTCTCCTTCACTCTCTTAAACGAAAAAAAAAGATCTAGAATATGCTTCTATTGTGTATCAAATTTATGGTTTCTATTGGTGCAAATTCAATTACCTCAATTTTCAATTAAAAATGCGAAAGAATTCCCTATTGGTAGCAAATGATTATCTGTTAAGCAGGGCAAATCTTATTTAAATTAAAAAACCGAAAATGGATGCCTCTACTCTTGCAAGAACGGACTAACAAGGTCAGCTAATCAGCTAATCCACATAATTAAATACCGTTACTGTAAAAGCGGATCTCGTTGTGAAAGACCTACTACTGGGGAATTCATGGGTAGAGCCCAAAAGTGTAAACTGTACAAGTTAACAATAGCATTGATTCGATCAAGTAAGGGGCTCCGGTGTATAGAGAGGACCTCGCCGTTTAAGAAATAACCATAGAAACGATGGAACCCACTATTTATTTATCCATTTCTATTTACTACTTATTTTTATTTACTATATTTTTGTTTGATACCCAGTACCAATAAAATTTCTTATTTCAAGGCGAAATGCTTATAAAAAAAAGAAAAAATAGTGGTTGGGAAGGTTAGAGTAGCAAAAGCCGTTGGAATTATTATTTTATACATTGGAATAATCCGTTTTGTTAGTCTAGAAAAGGGAAAAAGAATAACTGAAAGAAAGGAAATCAATTAGTTATTTACCAAAGTTTCGTTTATTCAATGACCAGAATTAGACGAGGATATGTAGCTCGGAGACGTAGAACAAAAATTCGTTTATTCACATCAAGCTTTCGTGGGGCTCATTCAAGACTTACTCGAACTATTATTCAACAAAAAATAAAAGCTTTGTTTTCGGCCTATCGGGATAGAAATAGGCACAAAAGAAATTTTCGGTGTTTATGGGTGACTCGTATAAATGCAGCAATTCGCGAGAATGAGGTATCCTGTAGTTATAGTAGATTAATAAACAATCTGTACAAGAGACAGTTGCTTCTTAATCGTAAAATACTTGCACAACTAGCTATATTAAATAGGAATTGCCTTTATCTGATTTCCAATGACATGATAAAATAAGGAGATTGGAAAGAATCCTTCGGAATGTTTGACTTTGACATGGAATTGCTTGGAAAATGAATTCCGGGAAGGTAGAATAGAAATAAGTATAATAAAATATGATCATAATACATAATATGATCAAGTAGTCAAACTGAACAAAAACATTCAATAAAAAAATATTTATCAATAATTCAATAAAAAAATATTTATTTTTTTACTTTATCCCCAATTCTTTTTTTTTACGACACGACAATTAAATCCGGATTCCTGGATTTTTATCGAACAAAAAATCAACCGACGTTTGAGTTCGGATTGAAATTTTGATTCAATTGAAGAGTAAGCCTATTTTTTTCTGGTTCTAAGACCGGTAGTTCTAGCGACCAACTCGTTTTTTTCAAATTGTCTTTCATTATTAAGAAAGGGTAATGAAGATAAAATACGAGCTTGTTTTATAGCAATAGTAATTAATCGTTGTTGTTTTAAAGTCAATCTATTCACCCGTCTAGATAATATTTTTCCTTGTTCACTAATAAATCGACTAATTAAACTCATGTTTCTATAATCAATTCGATCCCCCGATCCAATCGGGGGCAGACGCCTACGAAGAGATCGCTTGGGCTTAAGAAAAAGTCGCTTGGATTTATCCATGGCTTGTTTATTTTATTCCTTTTTTTCGCGAATCCTATTTCCTTTGATCGGATCAAAAATGCTAATGATTTCGAATTAAGAAATAGGATTTTGCTTATTTCTATTTAAATATATATATTAACATATGATATGCTAATATATGATATGTCAATATGTCATTTTTCATCTTCCTTGTAAAAGTCACACGCAGTTGATCGATTCCATCTATTTCTTTATCTCCCCGTGAATTGTATGTTTGTAACAATAGGGACAGAATTTTCTCAACTCCAATCGACTAGGCTTATTGTGTCGATTCTTTTGAGTAATATATCTAGAAATGCCTATTGATTTCTTATTAACACTCTTTCGAACACAACTAGTACATTCTAAAATAACCCTTATTCGGACGTCTTTACCATTGGCCATGAACCTCCTTTTGGTTTTTATTCACTCAACTCTTCTATTTTCCTATCCGAAACGAAGAAGAAAAGAAGGAAAAAATACAAGTTACTAACTTGAAATCAAATTATGAAAGATTTTGTTGCAACCAATATAGTAAAAGTAAAAATAAGTAATACAATGATTCAAAATTCTATTTACATTAGAAAGAATAGAAGTACAGTCTTTTTATTTTATTTCAACTTCTTGTATGATACTGTTGCCCTAACCGCATTTCCACTTCTGTTCTCTTAATTTAATTAAAGATTTAATTAAAGTAAATTTACTTTTTAATTTACGTGAAGCTTGAACCCAGTTCCGTGTTTGGCTGAGGTTGAATCCACTTTTATTCTTTCTCTTTTCTAACTTATTCGAATTAGAAAAAAGGGGGTAGTAGCCAGAGATATTTAATTGTGTCTCTAATTTTCTTCACCCCCCCCCCCCGTGTTAATAACTAGAATGAAAAAAAAGGGAATGTCAAAGCATCCGGAAAAAAACGATTGATCTCTATCAATAGACCTGCTAAAGACCCGAACCATAGAGTACTTATTACTGGTGCTACGGATAGATATGTTTTTAGATCTCGCATAAAAAATTCTCCTTCTGTATTCTTTATTGTAATACATAACGGCAATACATATATGATCAGATGTATATATATAGTTAAATTAAAGGACACTCGCATTTGTTTTGTACGCGGAATTCTTAATTCAAATTGAGAAATGTACAATAATTTGATAGATAAGATTTTCCTCTTCTTTCAAAATACGTCTCTTTCCGTCCGGGCATTCACGAAATTTACGGCGGATTTCGTATTTTTTTTTCATATGTATATAAGTTTATTATTATATGTATTATATGTTATATGATATGAGACAAAAAAAAAGAAGAAATGAAAAGATAAGTTATGTATCTCAATGGAGAAAATATGGAGAAAGTGAAATGAAATAAATATGTGGAAAACAAGACAGGGATTCTCTACAATGACATTGTAGACCAATTGAAAGGGATGTAGCGCAGCTTGGTAGCGCGTTTGTTTTGGGTACAAAATGTCACGGGTTCAAATCCTGTCATCCCTACTTATTACTTCGCCTCTGAGCAATACAATAACAAGGGATCAATTGAGATCAATTAAAATTGGACATACCTAATCATAAATTAATATGATATGCTTTATATCATATTATTATTTATATATATATTTATATATATTTCTATATAATAATATAGAATATAGTTTCTATATGAGATAGTATAGGCATTCAAGATGTAGTGGAGTAAAAAAAAAAAAAAGAATCTTTTTACTTACAGCTTTCTTTTTTGTAATAAATTTTTAATAAAAAAGTAATAAAAAAGCGCTCTTAGTTCAGTTTGGTAGAACATGGGTCTCCAAAACCCAATGTCGTAGGTTCAAATCCTACAGAGCGTGAGCCCATTCTTGTTTTGTTAAGTCAAAAATTTTAGGGAAAAGCTTGAACAGCAATCTTAATTTGACCTCCTGTGGATTAAAAAACGGAGGAGGTCAAAAAAAAGGGTATTAATTAATCACAGATCCAACTGGTCACCACGTCTATATTGTAAATAAGCAGTTACGAATAATCCAGCCAAAGTAATAGGAATTAGACCTAAGACGATTCCAAATAGAAAAACTTCAATCATTTCAATTTGTTTGAAAAGAGAAAAAAGGAGGTAATATCTATCTTTAAATATTAATCCATATTGCCCATAAATCTCAATAACCAAGAATTGGAAATTGACACGGTAAGGAACTAGAAAATGGAATACTGCAAAAAAAAAAAATTCTATTTTTTTTTTTTATGAATTGCTCATTGAATTAATTTCAAATAAGTCGTATCTTGTTCAGACTAATAAATATAACTAAAGTTATAGTTAAAGCTACTAATAGAAAACCAAAATAACTAGTTAGAGTGGGCATGAAGGAGCTAAATAAACTATTTTTTTTATCCATATATTTGTAAAATACTTTCCTAAATTCAATTTTTGAAAGATACGAAGATAAGCAAAAATACCAATCGAAAGCTTTTTATTTATTAATCATTTATCAATTATTATCATTATAGATTATAGACAGCACTCAAAAAAAAAAAAGAGCAATATTAAAGTAGAAAAAGAAATCAACTGATCATCTAAAAATCTACCTATCCTATCTCCGAATCAAAAGATTAATTGGACAACTCTTGAGAAATAAAAGAACAAACTAAATTGAAATATTAAAGAAATATTAAAATAATAATTAATAATATATTAGAAGAACTGTGTTGTATAACTTCAGTCAAAGAAACTTTCTTTGAATCAAATCACTATGGAAATCGCTACGGACTAAAATTGGAAAATCATTTCTATGTTGATCACTTCTTTTAGTTTATTTATTTATTTTTTATTTATTTGTATCGAATCCATTTTTTTTTTAGATTTTAGAACAAAAAGTAACCCTTTAATTTTATTTTTATTTTGCTTTATAATATCTTTTACTTTTTTTTTCTTTCCATATTTTCCCTATTAAAAATAAAAAAAAAAGTAAAATAAAAAAAAGTTTAATTAAGTATCAAGTATCAAGTATCAAGAAAAACCTTTTGGATCGAATA